GTTAGGATTGATCTAAACCAGATCATTTTCTATACGATAGAGTATGCCAACTATTAAACAACTTAATAGGTACGATAATCTATTGTTGTTATTTTATTTGTATTTGATTGATACATTGCGGTCACCTAATGTTCGTGAATTAGGTGAAGGAAGTTACGGAAAGAGAGGGATTCGAACCCTCGGTACGAATAACTCGTACAACGGATTAGCAATCCGACGCTTTAGTCCACTCAGCCATCTCTCCCAATTAAACAAAATGAAAAAATACTATGTTACACACTATAATCAAAGAAAGAATGAAAAAAAAAAAAAACTTTTTTTCTTTAGTCTTTAGATTATAAATACGGAGAATCTTAATAACAATTAATAGAATGATGGTATAGGATCAATAACTTTATTCTAATTATACAGGGATGGTCCTGAGGAAAAGATAAGGATAAGATTAAGTAAGGATACAATCCAGAGTATATACAATGAGACATTCCTCTGTTTTTGTTTTAATTCAGAAGGAAGGGAAAGGGATAGGGAAAAAAAAAAGAATCGACCGTTTGAGTATTCAAAATGGAAAAAATGAGAATAAAAGAGGCATATATATGTGGTATATATCCATCCATATTGAATTGCGGATACATCAATGATAGAATCATTTTCGATTGGACTAAATATAAATAAAAATACTACCATGATATGAAAGAAACTAGAAAATAGATAAGAGATCAAACAAATAGGAGGAAACGGAGACAATTTTTCTATTTTATTTTATATATATTATATTTATATATATACTATTTATATATACTATATAGAATACTATATAGAAGATAGAAGTGCCTACCGAAAGAATTAAACGTAAACGTCCTCGGATCCAGAATAAATGAACAAAGGAAAAAGGGGATGGGATCCAAATCCCAACGAGATCCCAGTCTCAAAACAAAAAGGGGATATGGCGAAATAGGTAGACGCTACGGACTTGGTTGGATTGAGCCTTGGTATGGAAACATACTAAGTGATAACTTTCAAATTCAGAGAAACCCCGGAATAAAAAAAGGGCAATCCTGAGCCAAATCCTTTTTTTTTTTCAGAAAACAAACAAAAGGGCTTCAGAAAGCAAGAATAAACAAAAGGATAGGTGCAGAGACTAAATGGAAGCTGTTCTAACGAATAGAGTTGACTGCGTTGATCGAGGATTCCTTCTATTTAAACTACAGAAAGGATGAACCCGTATACATATAATAAAAAAACATCAAAGATTAATGGCCATCCAAATCTTTATTTTTTTCTTATATGATATGAAAAATGGAAGAATTCTTGTGATGTGAATCGATTCCAAGTTTAAGTAAGAATCAAATATTCACTGATCAAATAAGTCACTCTATAATCTGATAGATCTTTTAAAGAACTAATTGGACGAGAATAAAGATAGAGTCCCATTATACATGTCAATATCAATACTGACAAAAATGAAATTTATAGTAAGAGGAAAATCCGTCGACTTTAAAAATCGTGAGGGTTCAAGTCCCTCTATCCCCAAAAAAAAGTTTGCTGTACCCCCTAACTATTTAGTTAATTAATTCTTTTTTTTCTTTTTCATCGATTTTACATTAGTTATGTTTCTCAGCCATTCTACTCTTTCACAAATGAACGGATCATGGGAGAAAAATTCTCTCTTATCACAAGTCTTGTGATATATTGTGATATATACAATGTATATGTGCAAATCAACATCTATGAGAAAGGAATTCCCATTTGAATCATTCACGTTTAATATAATTATTTAAACTTACTTATTTAAACTTACAAAGTATTCTTTTTTTTGAAGATCCAAGACCAAGAAATTCCAGGGTTTGGGTAAGACTTTGTAATGCTTTTTTAGTCTATTTAATTGATATACCCAACAAGTACTCTAAATAGAGTGGGGATGCCGCATCGGGAAGAGTCGGGATAGCTCAGTTGGTAGAGCAGAGGACTGAAAATCCTCGTGTCACCAGTTCAAATCTGGTTCCTGGCATGTGGTTAATAATGTGATATAAATGAATTGATATGGTAAATGAATTGATATGGATTGATATAGATATTCGTTACTAGTCTAGATCATGATAAAACGATAAATAAGATAATAAAAGATAAAAAACCGCCTTTATTCTGATAGAATTAGGCGGCTCTGGTCTAAAAATAGATCCTTTTGGGAGAGATATGCCCCATATTTTTTAGGAAGGAGCATATATAGTTAAAGGAAAGAATAAATTATGGTTCCTCTTCTTTTTTTTTTTTTTTTTTTCATGCGGTACTCCTTTAGTTAAAAAAGAATGTTAATATATATATGAAAAGTTGCATATATATGAAAAGTTGCGTTTTTTAGTTGGTTTAAAATAAAAAAAAGAGTCTAGAGGGCTAGAACCGTGGGAATAGACAAGATTCATTTCAGATACAGTAAAGAAAAAGTAATCCAATCTTTGTTTTTGATTTATTTTTATTTATATATTTTTTCACTCCCCCCTAC